GCATCCTATACTATGTATTTGCATAGATCTTTCATATGTACAGATTTCTATATACAAGATCTAAATACAAGAAAAAATCGAAGACTAAACAACTTAATACTTTTGTTGTTTATTGTTGGATCCATAGGATTAATTATGGATCCTTGGGATTGGTGGATCGTTTTCTATCCCGCAGTTTCAGGCCATAGATCAAGCCAAAGGAGGGGCCCCCTATACTCACCCTGTATATTGTCTTTTTCGTTTCATATTGCAAGATAAACTTATTATTTGATTATATGATACGAGATTCTACGAGAATGAATTCCTCATTTCTAGTATAGGAAGAAACAACTATTTATCTTTTCGATGAGAATTTTTTTTGTACATGACACGAGAGAAACCTGTCTTTATATTTCTAATTGAGAAAAAGATTCTATCATAATATATATATATATATTGAAGTGATACCCCAGATCCCCCCCAAAAGAGAATTATTTCTTTCAATACTCACTCGTTATTAGTTAACAATTCCAATGATCGGATCATATGCTTAATTCCTGATAGGAAATACAATAGTAAAATGATTATTCATCGAATGACTATTCATCTATAATATTTTCATCAAATAGGGGGACAGGAAGACTCTATGAAAAAATGGTGGTTCAATTCGATGTTGTCTAAGGATAAGGAGAAGTTAGAACATAAACGTGGGCTAAGTAAATCAATGGATAGTCTTAATGCTGTTGGACATACTGGTGGAAGTGAGGAGCCTCTTCTAAATGATACGGAGAAAAACATTCCTAGTTGGAGTGATAATAGTAGTTATAATAGTAGATATAGTTTCAGTAATGTTGATTATTTATTTGATATCAGGGATATTTGGAGTTTGATCTCTGATAACACTTTTTTAGTTAGGGATGGTAATGGTGACAGTTATTCTGTATATTTTGATATTGAAAATCAGATTTTTGAGATTGACAATAATAGTTTTTTTTTCAGTTATTTGAATAATAGGTCTAAGAGTAACAATCACTACTATTATCATTACATGTATGATACTCAATCTAGTTGGAATAATCATATTAATAGTTGCATTGATAGTTATCTTCGTTTTGAAGTCAGTATTCATAGTTACATTTTTGGTGGTACCGACAATTACAGTGACAGTTACATTTCTAGTTTCATTTGTACTGAAGGCGTAAGCGGAAGTGAAAGTAGGAATTCTAGTATAAAAACTGGTGGTAACAGCCGTGATTTCAATATAAGAGGAAGATCTAATGATTTTGATATAAATAAAAAATACAGAAATTTATGGGTTCAATGCGAAAATTGTTATGGATTAAATTATAAAAAATTTTTTAGGTCAAAAATGAATATTTGTGAACAGTGTGGATATCATTTGAAAATGAGTAGTTCAGATAGAATCGAACTTTTGATTGATCCGGGCACTTGGGATCCTATGGATGAGGATATGGTCTCCATGGACCCCATTGAATTTCATTCCGAGGAGGAACCTTATAGAGATCGTATCGATTCTTATCAAAGAAGGACAGGTTTAACTGAAGCTGTTCAAACAGGCATAGGTCAACTAAATGGTATTCCCATAGCAATTGGGGTTATGGATTTTCAGTTCATGGGGGGTAGTATGGGATCTGTAGTAGGCGAGAAAATCACCCGTTTGATCGAGTATGCTACTAATCGATCTCTACCTGTCATTATTGTGTGTGCTTCTGGAGGAGCACGCATGCAAGAAGGAAGTTTGAGCTTGATGCAAATGGCTAAAATATCTTCTGCTTCATATAATTATCAATCAAATAAAAAGTTATTCTATGTATCAATTCTTACATCTCCTACAACTGGTGGAGTAACTGCCAGTTTTGGTATGTTGGGAGATGTTATTATTGCTGAACCCAATGCCTACATTGCTTTTGCGGGTAAAAGAGTAATTGAACAAACATTGAATAAAACAGTACCTGACGGTTCACAAGCGGCTGAGTATTCATTCCATAAGGGCTTATTCGACCCAATCGTACCGCGTAATCTTTTAAAAGGTGTTCTGAGTGAGTTATTTCAGCTCCATGGTTTCTTTCCTTTGAATAAAAATAAAAAATAAAAAAAATATCGAAATAAAATGAAAATAAATATAGAATAGAAGCGATTTCTATGTCTACTACTATGTCTACCAAGAACTCCCATTTTTTACTAGGAATCCTTTTTTGTTGGATTGAATTAGTTTAGTTAGAGCCGCGAACTTATATTATAATAAACTCTTTAATTATAATAAAAAACTTTCTATTTTATTAGAAAGATAGATAGAAAGAATATAAGGATGGGAGAATAATAAAATTTCTTAAAGCGGAATATCATACATATTCGTGTAGAAAGATGAATAGGTACACTTCATTTAGTTCTCATTCCTTGCACTTAGTAACTACTTAATATTATTTATAATATATTATTTATAATAGTTTATAATAGATATACTTATACTTATCATAAGATATCTTTATAATAGGTACAAATATTAAATCGAGGTACCCATTCTATGACAGATCTTAACTTACCCTCTATTTTTGTCCCCTTAGTGGGTCTAGTATTTCCGGCGATTGCAATGGCTTCTTTATTTCTTCATGTCCAAAAAAATAAGATTGTCTAGATCCGATGGGACCCAATTTCATCAATTTATTTCAACACTGAATCATAATACAGATATTTATTTGGTACCGAAAATTGTTTAGTGTAATATGGTACGATATGTGGCTTTTTCCGAACACAAATGAAAGAACTGTTATGCATGCGAATGCATGATATCTGCATAAATGCAGTTATATGCGGGCATATCTGGTTAAAAAGGCTCGGCGAATATTTTTATAATAGAAAGTCAATGTATCTAACCAATTACTCCTAATGGTTCATATCAGAATAGTGCTAGTTGATGAAAGTTACTTCGGCATCAAGAAGAAAAGTAAAGTCAAATTTTTTCTCAATTCCAATCGAATACAACGGGATCTAGTATAGTATGAACTGGCGATCAGAACATATATGGATAGAACTTATAACAGGGTCTCGAAAAGCAAGTAATTTTTGCTGGGCCTGTATCCTTTTTTTAGGTTCATTAGGATTCTTAGTGGTTGGAACTTCCAGTTATCTTGGTAGGAATCTGATACCCGGATTTCCATCTCAGCAAATCGCTTTTTTTCCACAAGGGATCGTGATGTCTTTCTATGGGATCGCGGGTCTATTCATTAGTTCCTATTTGTGGTGCACAATTTCATGGAATGTCGGTAGTGGTTATGACCGATTTGATAGAAAAGAAGGAATAATGTGTATTTTTCGTTGGGGATTCCCCGGAATAAATCGTCGCATCTTCCTTCGCTTCTTTATGAAAGATATCCAATCAATCAGAATGGAGGTTAAAGAGGGTCTTTTTCCTCGTCGTATTCTTTATATGGAAATCAGAGGCCAAGGAACCATTCCCTTGACTCGTACTGATGAGAATTTGACTCCACGAGAAATTGAGCAAAAAGCGGCGGAATTGGCCTATTTCTTGCGCGTACCAATTGAAGTATTTTGAAATGAACCGAACGAAGAATGAATGTTTTCTCCGCATAATGGAAGGAGCTTGCTAATTTCCTTTTTACCTTTTTAATACAATTGAAGTTTCCTCAGAATATTCATTCGAGCAAAACATGTTAGATTCTGTTTCCTCGGTCCGTTGGCACAACAACCCGCATAGAATAAAACAAAAGTAGGAGAACGTATATGTAACAACTATAATAAATATAATAAACAATAAGAAGAAATTTTTTTCTATACCAAAACCGTTTTGTATGCGTATAGGGCCCAACTCAATTCTTTTATACTAGTAAAAAGTCTAATAAGTCTAATCTTAGTATTAATTCATCAAATATCCGAATATGTATTTAGTAATACAGAATTCATCTTTTTAGGTTAGGCCTCAGATTTGGAATTGATACCGTATTCCTGCGCTATGGTTAGACGGTACAACATTTCGAAAAAATTAATGGAATTAATCCGGGAGGGTTTTTCGTCTTGAAATCCGAATAATATTCGTTACTTCGAGTATTTATCGAAAGGAACAAATGAAGATGAAATTAGTTCGAATTTGCCAAATCGAGATATCCCGAAATCCTAAACTAAAATACTATATATATATATATACTTAATAAATATATTATTATATTATTTATTATTATTATATTATTTATTATTTTTATTTCATAAATTTTATTTTTTTCATCCGAAAAGGGGTCTTTATTCTATTTCTATATTCCTTCTAGATCTAAGGACTAAATTATTATACAAAAATAGGAATAGATCCATAGGTTCGATACCTTGTTATAGAACTCGTGCTTTAGAGAAATATCAGATCAGATAGAGTTGACAAATGAAGCAGTTCATTACCAATTCACAGATAAAAAATGAAAAAAAAGAAAGCATTGACTTCCCTCCCATATCTTGCATCTATAGTATTTTTGCCCTGGTGGGTCTCTCTCTCATTTCAAAAAAGTCTGGAACCTTGGATTATTAATTGGTGGAATACTAGGCAATCCGAAACTTTTTTGAATGATATTCAAGAGAAAAATGTTCTAGAAAAATTCCTAGAATTAGAAGAACTCTTCTTGTTGGACGAAATGATAAAAGAATACCCGGAGACACATATACAAAAGTTTCGTATAGGAATACACAAGGAAACGATACAATTGGTCAAAACACACAATGAATATCATCTCCATATCATTTTGCATTTTTCGACAAATATAATCTGTTTCGCTATTCTAAGTGGTTATTTTATTCTGGGTAATGAAAAGCTTGTCATTCTTAATTCTTGGGTTCAGGAATTCTTCTATAACTTAAGTGACACAATAAAAGCTTTTTCGATTCTTTTAGTTACTGATTTATGGATCGGATTTCACTCGACCCACGGTTGGGAACTAATGATTGGTTCGATCTACAATGATTTTGGATTGGCTCATAACGATCAAATTATATCTGGTCTTGTTTCCACTTTTCCAGTTATTCTAGATACAATTGTGAAATATTGGATCTTCCGTTTTTTAAATCGCGTATCTCCTTCGCTCGTAGTCATTTATCATTCAATGAATTAATGAAGAACTTATTTGATCTCCTGATATCAATCAAAATTTTTCTTCGCGTATAAAGAAAGCATTTTACTTATTTTCTTTATATTTCTACCTCTTCAAGGTATTTGTCCTATTTTAGTAGAATTATTTCGGTACAATGGCAGACTCGCAGATAGGGAACTATACTAGCCACCTATCTAATTTATTGTAGAAATTCCTGGATCAATGATTGGATCATGCAAAATAGAAATACTTTTTCTTGGGTAAAGGAACAGATGACTCGATCTATTTCTGTATCGATCATGATATATGTAATAACTCGAACATCTATTTCAAATGCGTATCCCATTTTTGCGCAGCAAGGTTATGAAAATCCACGAGAAGCAACTGGGCGAATTGTATGCGCCAATTGCCATTTAGCTAATAAGCCTGTGGATATTGAAGTTCCGCAAGCTGTACTTCCTGATACTGTATTTGAAGCAGTTGTTCGAATTCCTTATGATAAGCAACTGAAACAAGTTCTTGCTAATGGTAAAAAAGGGGCTTTGAATGTAGGGGTTGTTCTTATTTTACCCGAGGGATTCGAATTAGCCCCTCCCGATCGTATTTCTCCCGAGGTGAAAGAAAAGATAGGAAATCTGTCTTTTCAGAGTTATCGTCCCAATAAAAGAAATATTCTTGTGATAGGTCCTGTTCCAGGTCAGAAATATAGTGAAATCGTCTTTCCCATTCTTTCCCCCGACCCTGCTACGAAGAAAGATGTTCACTTCTTAAAATATCCCATATATGTAGGAGGGAACCGGGGAAGGGGTCAGATTTATCCTGATGGGAGCAAGAGTAACAATACGGTCTATAATGCTACATCCGCAGGTATAGTAAGCAGAATAGTACGTAAAGAAAAAGGAGGATATGAAATAACCATAGTTGATGCATCGGATGGACACCAAGTGGTTGATATTATACCTCCAGGACCAGAACTTCTTGTTTCAGAGGGTGAATCCATCAAGCTTGATCAACCATTAACAAGCAATCCTAATGTAGGGGGGTTTGGTCAGGGAGATGCAGAAATAGTGCTTCAAGATCCATTACGCGTCCAAGGCCTTTTGTTCTTCTTGGCATCTGTTATTTTGGCACAAATTTTTTTGGTTCTTAAAAAGAAACAGTTTGAAAAGGTTCAATTATTCGAAATGAATTTTTAGATCCAGAGATTCCTTACCATCAAGTTGGTAAAAAGCGCGGAATTCTTGTCAATCAATACAATTAAATATGTATGATCAAAAAATTCTGTAAATACCTCCGCTTGCTTTGTTTATACTGCTTTTTCGGGATGTATGGAATTCATTACTTCTATCCCATTCCCATTCCTAGCACTAGACAATAGGCATATAAAAACAAAGGAAGAGGATACAAGACAAGGACGGGATAAATGAAAGGAACAGATACTTCTAGGGGGGATTATAAGTCTTCCTAATCTTCCATTCGACACAAGAAAAAGGACTTTATACCCTTTCTTGTGTCGTTTTGTATCCAAATAATAATGATTTTTATCTTGTTCGTCAAAGATTACTATTTCTTCTTTTCCGGGTCTATCGAAATTCCTTTGTTTAGATTCATAAGAAGTAGTAGACAAAAAAAAAAGGGTTAGGGGGGATAATTCATTGAGCAAATGAAACTTCTTCTATTATTTTTAATTAAATTCAACTTAATAACTATTTCAAATTCAAATTTCTTTTCTAAATTTGAAAATAAAGGAAAAATTCTTCAAACAAAAAAATTTTGACTTTGACTCTTTTGGTTGAAAAGCGGATTAAATTCGATTTTTACGCATATCCAAATTCTTTTTTTTTATTTCATCACAGTTTTTTTTTATCTTTTTATAGAGTTTTTATAGAGTAAGGTTTTATTAGTTTAGTATAGAAATGATTTGCAGGATGTCTCATCCGTTTAAATACATAACATACAAATTGGAAAGTTATCCAGTCAACATAATCAAAATATTCTATTCTATTCGTAGAAATGACAAAAAGAATCCTTTTCTCTGATTTTTCAAACCACTCTATTCCTTCTTTCTTATGTTGTTTTTGAACAATGGAATTGAATCTATTTCTATTGATTGATTTATAGGCTCTGTCGTTCCTCCATAATATTCACTTTTACGAAGCAACAAGAAAGAAGGAATCAATCGATTTTCTGGATAATCCAATATTATATGGAATAGATCAAAGCCTCGCCTCGCTCTAAGCGTAAGAGAGTAAGAACTCAGCGGTATCTTACCGCTGAGTTCTTACTTTTTCATGTCTACAGTCTGGTTCATCTGATTACTACAGAGATGAACCCAACCCGGAATATGAACCGTAAAAGAAAATACCTATTAAACCGATCACAGGAATACCAGTTACAGTACCTATCAGCCAAA